TGTAATAAAAAAAGAATCAATGAAAAGAGATACTCTAATTCCAATTAGGAATTTGTTGGGGCCTTTAGGATTAGGAAGAGCCCCTAAAAGTAAGAATTTTGATTCATTTTACCATTTAATAACTTATAATCAGATCTCGGTAACTAAATATTTACAACTTGACAATTTAAAACAGACTTTTCAAGTACTTAAATATTATTTAATAGATGAAAATGGTAGAATTTATAATCCCGATCCATGCAGTAACACCGTTTTAAATCCATTCAATTTGAATTGGCATTTTCTCCATCATAATTATTGTGAAGAAACATCTACAATAATTAGAATTAGCCTTGGGCAATTTATTTGTGAAAATGTATGTATAGCGAAAAACGGACCGCACCTAAAATCGGGTCAAGTTCTAATTGTTCAAATTGACTCTGTAGTAATAAGATCAGCTAAGCCTTATTTGGCCACTCTGGGAGCAACTGTTCATGGTCATTATGGAGAAATCCTTTACGAAGGAGATACGTTAGTTACATTTATATATGAAAAGTCGAGATCTGGAGATATAACGCAAGGTCTTCCAAAAGTGGAACAAGTGTTAGAAGTTCGTTCGATTGATTCAATATCGATGAACCTAGAAAAGAGGATTGAGGGTTGGAACGAGCGCATAGCAAAAATTCTTGGAATTCCTTGGGGATTCTTGATTGGTGCTGAGCTAACTATAGTACAAAGTCGTATCTCTTTGGTTAATAAGATACAAAAAGTGTATCGATCTCAGGGGGTGCAGATTCATAATCGGCATATAGAGATTATTGTGCGTCAAATAACATCAAAAGTGTTGGTTTCAGAAGATAGAATGTCTAATGTTTTTTCACCCGGAGAACTAATTGAATTGTTGCGGGCGGAACGAACAGGGCGTGCTTTGGAAGAAGCGATCCGTTACCGAGCCATCTTATTGGGAATAACGAAAGCATCTCTAAATACTCAAAGTTTCATATCCGAAGCGAGTTTTCAAGAAACTGCTAGAGTTTTAGCAAAAGCCGCTCTCCGGGGTCGTATCGATTGGTTGAAAGGTCTGAAAGAGAACGTTGTTCTCGGGGGGATGGTACCCGTTGGTACTGGATTCAAAGGATTAGTGCAACGTTCAAGGCAACCTAACAACATTCCTTTCGAAACAAAAAAGAATGATTTATTCAAGGTGAAAATGAGAGATATATTGTTCTACCACAGAGAATTATTTGATTTTTTCAACAGAGAATTATTTGATTTTTTCATTTCAAAGAATTTATACGATACACCCACACCCAAACAATCATTGCGAGGATTTAATGATTCCTAAGAGCAGATTCTTATGGTATTTAATGGTAATATCCAAGAGCAGATTCTTATGGTATTTTATTTGGTAATAGTAATAAAGATAATAACAAATAGAATAGAAATAAATGAATAGCTTGAATCATGTATCAACGGCTAATATCCGTTAGAGGTAGAAAAGAAGGTTCCATCGGAACAATTATTTATTTCTATTTCAGGGTACCTCGTCTCTTTTTTTTTTTAAAAAAAAAAAGAGAGGAAGTGTGGGGAGAGAAATGACAAGAAGATATTGGAACATCAATTTGGAAGAGATGATGGAAGCAGGGGTTCATTTTGGTCATGGTACTAGTAAATGGAATCCTAGAATGGCACCTTATATCTCTTCAAAGCGTAAGGGTATTCATATTATAAATCTTATTAGAACCGCTCGTTTTTTATCAGAAGCTTGTAATTTAGTTTTTGATGCAGCAAGTAGGGGAAAACAATTCTTAATTGTTGGTACCAAAAATAAAGCAGCTGATTTAGTAGCACGGGCTGCAATAAGGGCTCGTTGTCATTATGTTAATAAAAAATGGCTCGGTGGTATGTTGACGAATTGGTATACTACGGAAACGATACTTCATAAGTTCAGGGACTTGAGAACGGAACAAAAGATAGAGAGACTCAACCGTCTTCCGAAACGAGATTCGGCTATGTTGAAGAGACAATTATCTCACTTGCAAACATATCTGGGCGGAATTCAATATATGATGGAATTACCCGATATTGTAATAATCGTTGATCAGCAAGAAGAATATACGGCTCTTCGAGAATGTATCATTTTGGGAATTCCAACGATTTGTTTAATCGATACAAATTGTGACCCCGATCTCGCAGATATTTCGATTCCAGCAAATGATGATGCTATAGCTTCAATCCGATTAATTCTTAACAAATTAGTATTTGCAATTTGTGAGGGTCGTTCTAGCTATATACGAAATACGTGATTCATATTAATAATAAGATAAATAAATTATTTTTGGAACTCCATTTTTGTAACTCCATAGATTTCTGAAATCGGTTACGATTCTTTAATCGCGCAAAAGAGATACAAGTAACTTAGGGGTATTATGTGATTAGTTGATATCAAAAATAAAATATATAATTCAAGTAGGCAAGTCAAAAATAGATGGTTGAATCAAAATAATTCTTTTTTTTTTTAGTTCTATTTCTTTCAGAGGGGAATATGAATGTTCTATTATGTTCTATCAACACACTAAAGGGGTTATACAATATATCTGGTGTGGAAGTTGGCCAACATTTGTATTGGCAAATAGGAGGTTTTCAAGTCCATGCCCAAGTACTTATTACTTCTTGGGTTGTAATTGCTATCTTATTAGGTTCAGCCATTATAGCTGTTCGTAATCCACAAACCATTCCTACTGACAGTCAGAATTTCTTCGAATATGTCCTTGAATTCATTCGAGACGTGAGCAAAACTCAGATTGGAGAAGAATACGGTCCATGGGTTTCCTTTATTGGAACTTTGTTTCTATTTATTTTTGTTTCGAATTGGTCAGGTGCTCTTTTACCTTGGAAAATCGTACAGTTACCTCATGGGGAATTAGCCGCACCTACAAATGATATAAATACTACCGTTGCTTTAGCTTTACTCACGTCAGTAGCATATTTCTATGCGGGTCTTACCAAAAAAGGATTAGGTTATTTCGGTAAATACATTCAACCAACTCCAATCCTTTTACCCATTAATATCTTAGAAGATTTCACAAAACCCTTATCACTTAGTTTTCGACTTTTCGGAAATATATTAGCTGATGAATTAGTAGTTGTTGTTCTTGTTTCTTTAGTACCTTCAGTGGTTCCTATACCTGTCATGTTACTTGGATTATTTACAAGTGGTATTCAAGCTCTTATTTTTGCAACTTTAGCTGCGGCTTATATAGGCGAATCCATGGAGAGTCATCATTGACTAGTTTTCGAAATAGGCTTTTTTTAGCTTAAGACTTACGCAATATATGCGCGGATCAAGATAATCTGCTTAGGGAACATAATATATAAATCAATTATATAATCAAAATTATAAAAAATTATAGAATATATTCTATAATATAAATAAGATATATACGATCTAGAGAGGAATAGTAAAAAAGCTTAAGATCTTAGAGATATTAGGGAGTTGCAACAAACAGGGAAGTAAAAAAAAGGAAAGAGATCTAAAAGATCTTTTTCCTAAAATTCCAGTTAGGTCCATTTATACCCCCTCCAATGAATATTCTCTTTATATTGTTTTGTTCATTTAATTCCAATATTCAACATTATTAGCTATCAGTAACCATAATTATTAGCTATTAGTAATCATAATCTGAATAATAATTTGTATACTATTACTTATAGTATTATGGCGTGCTATTCTTTCAAAAGATGTTATTGTTATATAGAATGATGTCCATTCAAGTTGATTTCATCCAATTCAACGATTGACCAAAAGAGAATTTTAATAAATAATAAATTACATTAACTTAGATCAATCAAATACTACTATTTTGATGTAATGATTCGATCTAAGGAATTTGTCCATGTAGATTGATTGTACCCATGTAGTCGAATAAGAAAAGAAAAATCTAGAAAAAAAAGTTCAATTTATAAAAAAAATGGATTAAGGAGGTGCTGAACTAGATGTATGTAATCTAATTGCTATAAGACAACTCTTGTGAATCTTTCGAAGAATTATTCTAGAATCCGATTGAATGTAAGATATGAATAGTTGATTTACGTTATGGAAGAAACACATGTATATGTGATATTAGATATTAATTAGTTATATATGAAGTAAAAATATATCTAATTAATATCTAATACTGTAAATTTAGATTTAGATAGGGATTCCAATAGAAGTCCTTCCCTTTCGTTTGTAATTGTGAATGAAATATTTATTCAATGAATAAAGTGAATATTGAATGAGTAAATAGATTCAATCAAGAAAAAAAAATAAAAATTCGAATGGTTTGGAAAAAACAAAGAAATGAAAAAAAAAAGTCATATGGATTCACAAAAATTATTTGAATAGAAACTAAAAAAGAAATATGGAAGTAGTTCTAACGATTCAATAATATTATTATATTACTTCAATTCAGAGTTCTTAGTTCCTTCGACTGTATAGATCTTAGCGATGGAATAATTAAGTCATAATTTCTTGGTTGATCGTATCATTAACTATTTACTTATTTTGGTGTGAGGAACTTATCATGAATCCACTGATTTCTGCCGCTTCCGTTATTGCTGCTGGGTTGGCCGTCGGTCTTGCTTCTATTGGACCTGGGGTTGGTCAAGGTACTGCTGCGGGCCAAGCTGTAGAAGGGATCGCGAGACAGCCCGAGGCGGAGGGAAAAATACGAGGTACTTTATTGCTTAGTTTGGCTTTTATGGAAGCTTTAACAATTTATGGACTGGTTGTAGCCTTAGCACTTTTATTTGCGAATCCCTTTGTTTAATCCTATAACAATACCTATTTTTTCTTAGGTTATTTCCTTGAACTTACCACTCTCGCTTTTTTGAATTATATTCAGATTTCACTCCTACAATTATTTATTTGTTGGGACAATAACCCATGGGGAAGGACTGATTGGAGGATGAGGAATTAGCATACCGACTCGCCTTCTTCCTTCCTCTTCTTATTCCAATGAAACATTTTTTGTAGGAAG